TTTTACTATTAGAAAGTAAAGAAAGTAAAAGCCCCTTATCGGATTTGAACCGATGACTTACGCCTTACCATGGCGTTACTCTACCACTGAGTTAAAAGGGCCGTCTTCGTTTAATTCCTAACTGAGTCGATAGGTAAATAAAATCTATCTATATATATATTAAATATATATACAATAGACGCATAGTGGTTAGTAGCTCATTTCGGAACTACAAACGAGAATTTGAATTTACTTCAAATTTACTTAACGGGGTATTTTTTGCTTTTTTAATATTGGATTGGATAAATATCCATGCAATAAATTATTTTACTTGAAATTGCCTACCATACCGAAATTGAACGAAATTCATTTGATTTATGCATGTACTCAGCGAGTTTACATAGACCCAAGATAGTTTATCTTGACATGTGATGAAGAGATACGGACTATCCTCTGAACAAAAATTTTCTAAAAAAAAAAGAAAATTTTCGATAATTTAACTTATCAATTGATCTTTCTTCCCTAATTAGAAGATGGATTCTGTCTGATTTCCTTGGGTTAGTGTTAGATAGGGATACTACTATTTCTTAACAATGAGATGAGGCAATCTATGAAGGAAAGTAAAAAAAAACGAAATTGAACCCTCTATTTTCTTTATTTTATGTCAGACCAATCACTTCATTAAACGATTCTGGACTAGCCTATTTTTATATTTTTTTTATTTACTATTTCCAATTCAAATATAAAAAGAAAATATATCTATTTTTTTTATTTTTATTAGAGAATTGTAATTAGAATATGAATCCAAATGTAAAATAAAAAAATGCTATAGAAAAAGAAAAACCTTATATATAAGCTAGTCATATCATTTGATTATATTGACAATTTAAAAAAACTCTTCATACAATGAGCATAAGCATAGTATGATGGCGGTCGGGCATACTTGCCCCCATCGTCTAGTGGTTCAGGACATCTCTCTTTCAAGGAGGCAGCGGGGATTCGAATTCCCCTGGGGGTAGGTGTACTACGAAAGGAAGTTGATCATGGATTATCAATAAGCCGGGAATTGATTCTTCCTGGGTCGATGCCCGAGCGGTTAATGGGGACGGACTGTAAATTCGTTGGCAATATGTCTACGCTGGTTCAAATCCAGCTCGGCCCAATAATTGGCCGATCCACCATGAAATGATAGAACCCCATTTGTTGTTCCCCAGAAATGCCTGATCGGAATACGGAAGAATAAAAAAACTCAGATTTTCTGATATATTTTACCGCCGTTCATTTGCTCTCTTTATTTTTTCTCACAAATTCTGATCTTGCTTGCTAATGATCTAGATTCATACTAGATTCATATAAGGATCTGGAAGTATAAGGAAAAGAATAAAATAAAGAATAAATAAAAAAACTCTTTTTTTTTCATTGAAAGCTTTATTTGATTATTAATCAATTTATAAAAAACGAAAGGATTATTAACAATCCGTGAGTCGCTCTCACTAAAGTGCATATCCGTGGGTATATCAAATATATTACTCGCGTTTCTGTTACAATACGACTATTCTAATCTAAATAAAATAGAAAGAAAATAGAAAGAAAATAGAAAGGGTTTGAATTAAATCATAAGAATATGTATGATGTACACTTGATTTCCTTGGGATTGTAGTTCAATTGGTCAGAGCACCGCCCTGTCAAGGCGGAAGCTGCGGGTTCGAGCCCCGTCAGTCCCGACAGATCCAAATCCAATAAAAAAAATACATCAATTCATCTCTGCGTTTGCTGTGAAAAGGAGAACAAAAGAAATAGCAGAATTTCATTCACAAGAGGATACCCTCCTATTTTATTTATTTATTAGTTTCACATTTCTCATCAAATAAATATGGGAATTACCATTTATTCAACTGTAGATTAGTACAATGATTGGTAAAATTATATTCAGGATTCCAACAAATACCGTACGGAGTCTGGCTTTTTCGATTATTCCCGATCTGCGTAATAGAGTACTATATGTTTACAGGGGGGCTATACAGAAATGGAATTTGTACGATACAAAAAAGATTAACTTAACATAGTAACCTTGATATAATACTTTTAAGATTAAAAGTATATCCCTTTAGGGCTCCGATTTTGTGCAACCTCAATTAAGAATTTCAATTATTAATGTGAATTTGAACCAATTTATCTCATTCAAATTTCACACTGAATTTTTGATATATGTATCCCAAAATTAATCCAAGGAAATGGGATATTAATAAAATATAAAATAAAGCTCAAAGAAGATCCTATCTCTCTTTGTGAGGGAATGAATAATCTTTTTTAAGTTTAAGGGTCTTGCCGAAGAAAGAACAAACTTTTTAATGAATTTGATGGAATACTCGATTTTTTTATACCCGGACTCTCCTTATTTATACTACTTCTTTGTTTTCCAAGAAGATTAGATCATAAAAAGGGGGTTTAGAACTAAACTTCTTCCTTTTTACATTTCGCTTCTATTGGTTATTTTATTGGGGTTTTTTATAACCAATGTAAGTAAGTGTAAAGGCGGTCATATGATATTTCATCAGATGATTCCATAAGGAGGTACGTAGGTTATAGAAAAGAAAGAATGGAAAAGAATGATAAAGAAAGTAAAGGAATTATTTATCGGATCAGGAATCAAAATTTGAATTCGGTATGGATAAAAGATCCTCCTATGTTATACTATTTAATTCTCGACGATGAATCAATTTGATAGCTCAGATATTGTTATTCATGATATTGCTCCGATTCGATATCGTCGAGATGTAATTCATCCCATTGAATATTGAATATTGAATTTACAGGCGAAAGATTTATCAGCTCTATGGGATTAAATCCCGAGTTATTGCGAATTAATTAAAAATGAAACGATGAGATTATGGAAGTAAATATTCTCGCATTTATTGCTACTGCACTGTTCATTCTAGTTCCTACTGCTTTTTTACTTATAATATATGTAAAAACAGTCAGTCAAAATGATTAATTTGAATTAAACTTGACTGTTTAGTTCTTATCAATGATTGAAAAGAAAAAAGAAAATGAAAAGTATTAAGATTTCGTGTCTTAAATGAAATAAGCGGACTAGAATCATCAGTATTTTATGAGATTCGATAGTATGGTAGAAAGATTCATATATTTCTTTCTACCATACTTATTATTGTTATTGTAGTATATAAAGTCGTACTGTATAAAGATAGAGGTTTAATATAGATCAATCTGCAATATGTATCCTCATAGATATCAATTACATATATGTAATGTATTTACATAATGTACCAATTCTATTTCTTTGCTTCATCTATTTAATTTGTGTTGATTCCAATCATCAATCTGAAAAAATCGAAGGGCAATTCTTACTCTTACAATTCTAATTCCTAGAATTTCTGATTCTATTCAATATGAATCCCGATATCCATTGAAAGAATCAAATTGACGAAGGAAAAAAGAGTATAGGCCTATATTAATAATTAATAAAAAGAAAATAAAATAATCTTTTTTTAGTATTCTGAAGAAGTAATTGATTGATCAGTTGACAGATGATCCAGTGGTTCATTTCCATGGGAACCTCTTTGGATTTCGAAAAGGATTAGTAAAGCCCGCTAATTTTTAACGTTTGAACCATGATATGAAATGAGTTCAATAAAGCAAGCATAACATAAATAAGATTTCTAAAAGAATAAAAAAAAGCGGGAACGCGCAATATGTGACTTGCCCAAGGCAATATTTTATTATGTGTAGTATATTGTTGGACAACCACTATGTCTATGTTGTTTCCCATAGGAAGTCTGTATCCACTTAATAACATAATTATTTTCTTTTCTATTTTAACAGTAAAAAAAAGGACTTTGCAGAACGATCTATAAAACAATTGATATGGGTTGAGTTTGAGGAATCAAACTCAATTAGTAGTACTTCTAGAGTCCACTTCTACCCCATACTACGAGTGAAAGAGAAAATGTAAAGACTACCATTAAAGCAGCCCAAGCGAGACTTACTATATCCATGTGAATTATATCCCCTATCTCTATAAATATGAAGGAATTATTCCATTAATGTTCACTAATCATTATTATCATTAATGTTCACTAATCATTATTATGTTCATTAATAATAGTGGAATCCCTGGCGCAGAGTCAAAAGGGAATTCTGACCCAATACCGTTGATGAAACAATCCAATAAACTCACAATTATAAATTCTAACAGGTTCCTATATGATTTCTAGTAGAATCGGAAAACACTAAGCGCAAGCAAAATACGTAGATACACCCCTGGAAGTTTCAAGGGAATGTTACTAACATGTAGAAATAATAAGACCTAGTCTTTCTTTTGTTGACTTTCATTTCATTAAGTAAAAAGTATAAAAATATAGAGTCAAGATAGATCACTATCTATCGCATACCCTATTTCTCATTTTATCTAATCCTTACGTTACGTCTCCTGTTTGTCTCTGTGAAACAATCGGAAGATAGTCTATTACATTAAAGCCAATCAATATTAAATTGAATGCAGGAGCACAGAGAGAATTTCATGAGTCTATATACGAACAAAGTATCTTTCGGCCTTTACGTACGCAACTAATAAATTAATAATCAAATAAATTCCTCGTTCGTCTATCCAAATTAATTCAAGACCTAATTAATAAACACTACATTAATAATAGAAGAGCTGTCATATTAAGATTTAACGATTCTTTTTCATTCAATATTCACTAATATAATCTTTCCTTGAACTGAAGCCTAGACGCAAGGATTTACAGCATTCTCATTTTAGAGAACAGAACCGCCAGATGCTTATAGAATCAAGCAAGTATCAAGAGTCCTCTCCCCCGCTTACTTCTGCTGGAAAAAAATTTGTCAATTTATCTCAGCAAAACATAATAAGGTATTCCGATTTTTTTGTTGATCAGGCGACACCCAGATTTGAACTGGGGAAAAAGGATTTGCAGTCCCCCGCCTTACCGCTCGGCCATGTCGCCAAAACGATACAAAAAATATATGAAAATATTCCA